TGAAGGAAATTATCATATCATATTTCCACAAGTCAATTAGATGCGAAATCTAAAAATTGACTTTTTTCGTAGTTACATAAGATAAGAGGTTTTGTTTTTTGTTGTAAGCCCCCCTTTTTTTATTTTAAGGAATTTCTTAGCCGTCTAGTAACAAGTAAGAGTAGTCGATAGTATTAGATATAGATAAAAAAAAAAGAGCAAGGAATAAAAAAAGTTCTAATAATCAATATTTGTGAGGCGTCCATTCTTGTATTCTTGTATTAGATCCAAAGGTTTTTTCTTGACCTAACTACAAAGATGATGAATCGATTTCTTTTTCTTTTCTACTCCTGTCCTGCCGCTCTATTTTTGTGAATACCGTTTATAATGATTGATGAATCAAAAAATTTCAATTGAACTTATTCTTTCAATTGGTATTTTTGCTTATCCCCGTCTCTTTTAAAAATTGAAACTTAGGTAAGTGCTTTATAAACATATGTATAAAAAGAACATATTTCATTTAGCTCCTTCATGCCTACTATAACTAGTTATTTCGGTTTTTTACTAGCGGCTTTAACTATAACCTCAGCTCTATTTATTGGTCTGAGTAAGATACGACTTATTTGAAAATTAATTGAATGAACGAACAATTCATAAAAACAAATCTTTCTGTCCTATTCCATATATTCTATAGTTCCTTACCGTGTTAATTATCAATTATTAGTTATTGAGATTCGTGGGCAATAGAGATTACTATTTAGGGATAGATATTACCTTTCTTTTTCTCCTTTCAAATAAATTGAAATGATTGAAGTTTTTCTATTTGGAATCGTCTTAGGTCTAATTCCTATTACTTTGGCTGGATTATTCGTAACCGCATATTTACAATACAGACGTGGTGATCAGTTGGACCTTTGATTAATTACCATCTCTTTTTTTGACTGACCCCTTAAATTTAATCCAAGGGGGTCAAATTCGAATTGCTGTTGCATTTTTTTTTTTTTTCAGTTCGGTGTAATTTTCGACCTAACAAGAGCGGAATCACGCTCTGTAGGATTTGAACCTACGACATTGGGTTTTGGAGACCCACGTTCTACCGAACTGAACTAAGAGCGCTTTCTTATCATAATAAATAAGACTGTAAAAAAGAGGATTCTTTTATTTTATAACCCCAATACATCATGCACACCTATACTATCATATATCATATATAATATGAGAAAATGTTATGTATGCTTAATTTTAATCAATCTAAAATGGCTCCCTCGTTACTGCTCAAAGGAGAAGTAATAGGTAGGGATGACAGGATTTGAACCCGTGACATTTTGTACCCAAAACAAACGCGCTACCAAGCTGCGCTACATCCCTTTCGATTGGTCTACAATGTCATTGTAGAGAATCCCTGTCTTGTTTTCCACACCCTTATTTCATCTATGTGATATACAAAAATCATCTTTCCATTTCCTCTTTTTGGTCTCATATCATATAACAACCATATAATGAATAATAAATGAATATTTTTGGCGGGAATTCTCAGGTGGAAAGGGACATATTTTGCTGTTTTAAGAAAAGTAAAATCTTATCTATCGAATCATTGTACATTTCAATTTGAATTTTGAATTAGGAATTCCGCGTACAAATATACAAATACAAGTGGTCTTTAACCCACACATACATGTGATTATATATGTATATGTATTACCATAATGTAATACGATAAAGAAGGAGGATTTTAAATGCGAGATCTAAAAACATATCTTTCCGTAGCACCGGTACTAAGTACTCTATGGTTCGGTTCTTTAGCGGGTTTATTGATAGAGATCAATCGTTTCTTCCCGGATGCGTTAACCTTCCCTTTTTTTTAATTCTAGTTATTGCCGCGGGACGGGGTGAAAAAGATTAGATCGAGATACAATCAAATATCTGTGACTAATCTCTCGCCCCCCCTTTTTTTGAGTTTTTTTTTAGAATTAGATAAGAATTAGATAAAATAAATAAGGAAGGTAGAACGAAAAAAGTGGATTCAACCTCACCGAAACTCGGGTTCAAGCTCCAATTAAATTACTAGTAGAGCGAAAAGAGAAATGTGGCTGGAACAACAGTATCTTACAAGATACTTAAAGAAAATATCGTACTGTAATTCTAAATCGAGTTAGAAATCATTGTATTACTTATTCTTTTTATTTACTATAATCTATATTGATTTACTATATTGATTGCAACGAAATCTTTCAGGATTTGGTTTTGAGTTAGCAACTTTCTATTTATTTATTTTTTCATTCCTTTCTTCTTCGCTTTTGATCGGAAAATAGAGGAAATTAAAAACTCAAAGGAGGTTCATGGCCAAGAGTAAAGATGTCCGAGTAACGATTATTTTGGAATGTACCAGTTGTGTTCGAAACGGCGTTAATAAGGAATCAACGGGCATTTCCAGGTATATTACTCAAAAAAATCGACACAATACGCCTAGTCGATTGGAATTGAAGAAATTCTGTCCCTATTGTTACAAACATACAATTCACGGGGAGATAAAGAAATAAATCGAATCAAGTGCTCGTATGTCACCCTTCCCGAGAATATGAAAATATGACATTAGGTATTAGGTATATAATATATTAAGTATATAATTAGTTATATATATAATGCATATTTTTTTTATATATTATTATATTATTAATACTATTACAATTATTACATATGTTTATTATTCCATTTATATATATTTAACTATTTTTCTATATATTTAAATAATAAATAATAATAAAATAAACAAACCAAATCCTATTTATTATATTAATTCTATAATTTTAATTTGATCCGATCAAAATAGGATTTTAGAAATAGAGATAAGGATAGGATTCTTTTTAGAAATAAGGAATAAAGAAATCATGGATAAATCCAAGCGACTCTTTCTTAAATCCAAGCGATCTTTTCGTAGGCGTTTGCCCCCGATCCAATCGGGGGATCGAATTGATTATAGAAACATGAGTTTAATTAGTCGATTTATTAGTGAACAAGGAAAAATATTATCTAGGCGAGTAAATAGATTGACCTTAAAACAACAACGATTAATTACTATTGCTATAAAACAAGCTCGGATTTTATCTTCGTTACCCTTTCTTAATAATGAGAAACAATTTGAAAGAAGCGAGTCGACCGCTAGAACTACTGCTCTTAGAACCAGAAATAAATAGGCTTAGGCTTACCCTTCAATTGACTCAAAATTATCAAACGTAGACCGATGCTTTATTCAAAAAATCTGATAATCAAAATTGTCGTGTCGTAAGAAAAAATAAATAAAAGAATCGAATCGAGTTGGGGAAGAAAAATCAATCTTTTTTTTTATTGAGCGTCTTCGCTCATTTTGTTTTGATGACCTTATCAGAACAGAATTTTTTTTATCATACTAATTTCTACTCTACCTTCCCCGAGTTCATTCTCGAGGGAACCCCATTTCATTTAAAGCATTTCGGTGGATTCCTTCCGATCTCCTTATTTTATAATCTCGTTGGAAATCATATAAAGACAATTCCTATTTGAGATAGCTATTTGTGCAAGTATTTTACGATTAAGAAGCAATTGTTTCTTGTACAGATTGTGTATTAATCTACTATAACTATAGGATACCCCTATTCCGCGAATTACTGCATTTATTCGAGTGATCCACAAACGACGAAAATCTCTTTTTTTCCTATCTCTATCCCGATGAGCCGAAACCAAAGCTCTTATTCTCTGTTGAGTAATAGTTCGAGTAAGTCTTGAATGAGCCCCTCGAAAGCTTGATGCAAATAAACGAATTTTTATTCGACGTCTCCGAGCTATATATCCTCGTTTAATTCTGGTCATTGAATAAAAGAAATTTTGATGAATAACTAATTCTTTCTTTCAGTTATTCTTTTCTAGTCTATTAATAACAAAACGGATTCTTCCAATGTATAAAATAAAAATTCCAATGGCTTTTGCTACTATAACCGTCCCGACCACGATTATTTCCTTTTTTCTAGGCATTTCATTTCGCCTTGAAATAAGAAATTGTATTGATACTAGGTATCAAAAAAAGCATAATAACTAAAAAAGGAGTAAATAGAAATGGATAAAAAAATAGTGGGTTCCATCGTTTCTATGGTTACTTCTTAAACGGTGAGGTCCTCTCTATACACCGGAGCTCATTCCTTCATTTAATCAATGCTATTGGTAACTTGTACAGTTCACACTCTTCGGCTCTACTCATAAATTTTCCAGTAATAGATCTTTCACGACGAGATCTATCTTATACAGTAACGGTATTTAATTATGAGGATTAATTGGGTAGCTGACCCTGTTAGTCCGTTCTTTGCAAGAGTCGAAGCATAATTTTTTTTTCTTTTTAAATAGGATTTTCCCCGCTTAATGGATAAGCATTTGCTACCAATGGGGAATTTTTTCTCATCTTAAATTCCAAGATTGGATTTGCGCCAATGGAAACCATAAATTTCATACACAATAGAAGGATATGGTAGATCTATCTTTTTTAGATAGTGAATGGAAGAACCCCATTCTATTCACTGGTACTGATCGTTGATACTGAAAAAATTGTTTCTTTTCTCTCAGCCCCTGATCTGAACAAGTCGCACATACACCCTAGTACATGTTCCTCGGCGCTGAGGACATCCCCGAAGAGCAGGGGATTTCGTGACATTTCTAATTGGCTGTCTTGCATTTCTAATAAGTTGTTTAATAGTTGGCATGCTGAATCATATACATAATAGACTGGTTTAGATCGATCCTAACCAGATGATTATGAATTACTTCTTTTTCTATTTAATAGATTAATAAACCCTTAAGTTAAGAAGGAAAGGAATAAGAGGGATTAAATCAATCTTAATTAAATTGTGGATTTGTGTTAAATCGTTGCTATTACTATTTGTTATTTAACCGCTACAAGATCAACAATTCCATGAGCTTGGGCTTCTGTTGCTGACATAAAAATATCTCTTTCCATGTCTTCGGATACAACCCACAAGGGCTTGCCCGTTCTTTGTACATAAACCCTTGTGATGGTTTCGCGAAGTTTCAGTAGTTCTTCCGCTTCCAGGATAAATTCTCCCGTTTGTGCCTCATAAAAAGAACTAGCAGGTTGATGGATCATTACCCTGATGATATAACATAATAAAGGGTTCTTCTAACTCACATAATGAGGCGGGAAGAATAGCTAAAGAATAATAAGAAAAAAGAAAAAAAAAGATAGAACAACCGTACAGGCATTTTTTGCGCATTGCATACGGCTTTACAATGGAATTCTCTTTTTTCTTTCATCGAAAAAAGAGAAAATATAGAGTCTATTAGACCCAGATCAATAAATAATCCAATTACCACCCTTCTTTTTTTTCGGAGAAGTTAAAAAATACTATGATGGCCCCGTTGCTTTATATATTTATTTCGTCTGTGATTCAGCAATCCCAAAGTTTCTTTTTTTTTTGAAAAAAAAAAAGAAAGAAAAAATAATCTTTTTTTTGTACTCTTTCATAACATAAATATTGTTAATAGCCTCTGGTGTGAAAAGAAAAAAAGTTTGTGACGCTGAAACGGGCCCACAACAGGTAAGATAAAATTGGAAATGCCCTTTCTCTCATACTACTCTTTCGATACATAATCTAATATTTTGAAAAAAAAAATAAATTAAAAAAAAATTTCATATCGAATTCGAAGTGCCATGCTATTATTACTTACTAATTCATATTTCATATGGCGAAGGCATAGTCTTCTTTTTTCTTTCAATCAAATAAAAAAAACTCATTGGCGCCGAGCGTGAGGGAATGCTAGACGTTTGGTAATTTCTCCTCCGACCAGGATAAAAGATCCCATTGAAGCGGCCAATCCCATGCATATTGTATGCACATCTGGTTGCACAAATTGCATAGTATCATAAATAGCTACTCCGGGTATTATCCATCCGCCAGGAGAGTTTATAAACAAATACAGCTCTTTGGTATCATTCTCTATACTGAGATATACCATAAGACCAATAAGCTGATTCGAGATCTCGCTATCAACCTCTTGGCCTAAAAAAAGTAATCTTTCTCGATAAAGTCGGTTGATTAGGATAAAATTGTATCCCTTAGTAGCCGTACAGGCACCTTTTGATGCATACGGTTCAACAAAAATTGCGAAAAAAGATCAATGTGTAGATTCCAGCCATCCTTCGTTTTTTTTTTTTATAGTGGGCTCTTTCTAACTTATAATTTCTAATGAAGGGGCTTTTTCTTCCATTTTTTAAATTAAATTAAAAATTAAATTAAAGAAAGATGAGTTTTGGCCTGTTTTCCTATAATATAGAAAAAATTTGCTAAACTATCGCACAAACTTTTCATTGATCTATTTTTTTTTTCATTGGGATTCAATCCAAATCACGATGTCATTTTCTTGTTCCTGAATGGGTTTCATCATTTTTTTATTCCATTTTTTTTTAGGTTTATGCTCTACTCCGAGTAAAGATCTGCCCGATTTTGATTTGCGCATATAGGACAAATGACCCAATACCACGTCTTTTTGCTATGATTTCATTTACTTTTTTTTTTATTTAATTCCTTTTTCTTTCATGTTTTCCGCCAAATATTCAACGTATTTCTCATATTATTCGATTGATTAACAGTTTGAAATCGCTCTTATTTATAATAAAAAAAAATTATGATATAGGGGGTAATCATAAATATATTACCAATTGGGTTTTTCTAAACGGAGCCTGGATACTTCATTTTATCGGTCCAACCAAGCCAACCATAAATTATTCTAATTGAAAATATTAATCTGGATGCCCCCCAAAAAAAAATGAAATGGATCTCTAATTGCACTTCATTACACTTCACGCTACAAATTTTTGATAATTCAATCAATCTTTTTTGGGCGAAACAGAGGATATCTCGATCGGGCGAGAGAACGGGGGAATCCCATATGACCCAATATATTTGACAAGTCGCACTATATGTCAACCCAAACTGCATCTTCCTCCCCCGGATTTCTAAAAGGAACTTTTGGAACACCAATAGGCATTAAATGAAAGAAAAAGAATTAAATACTATATTTCACTTTGATGTGGAAGCGTAATCGTAATAATGGGTTTATTGTCTTAATAATATTGACCTTTATCATATTTTATACATAGATAGAATAAGGCCATAAAATAAAGAAAGACAGAATGAATGAAAAAGAATTCTTACGAATAGGTCCTTTTAATGATGAACAAATATGGATGCATTCATTCATAAAAAATAGGATCAACCCCCGTTGCGTATTGATACTTATCGGGTATAGAATAGATCTGCTTCTCTTTTTTCTTCTGAGCTGAATTCTTCCCTTATTACTAATTATTACTAATGGAATAGAACAAATATTAATCCTTTCTCCGAAAGAATCCACCGAAAAGGGGAGGTCCATAGCATATTCCAATGCAATAAAGTTACATAGTGTCTATTTTTCGTTGATAAAGAGGTATTTCCATGGGTTTGCCTTGGTATCGTGTTCATACTGTCGTATTGAATGATCCCGGTCGCTTGCTTTCTGTTCATATAATGCATACAGCTCTGGTTGCTGGTTGGGCCGGTTCAATGGCTCTATATGAATTAGCCGTTTTTGATCCTTCCGATCCCGTTCTTGATCCAATGTGGAGACAAGGTATGTTTGTTATACCATTCATGACTCGTTTAGGAATAACCAATTCATGGGGCGGTTGGAGTATTACAGGGGGGACTATAACAAATCCGGGTATTTGGAGTTACGAAGGTGTGGCCGGAGCCCATATTGTGTTTTCTGGCTTGTGCTTCTTGGCAGCTATCTGGCATTGGGTATATTGGGATCTAGAAATTTTTTGTGATGAGCGCACAGGAAAACCTTCTTTGGATTTGCCCAAGATTTTTGGAATTCATTTATTTCTCTCAGGAGTGGCTTGCTTTGGCTTTGGCGCATTTCATGTAACAGGATTGTATGGTCCTGGAATATGGGTGTCCGATCCTTATGGACTAACTGGAAAGGTACAACCTGTAAATCCAGCGTGGGGCGTGGAAGGTTTTGATCCTTTTGTTCCGGGAGGAATAGCCTCTCATCATATTGCAGCAGGGACATTGGGCATATTAGCGGGCTTATTCCATCTTAGTGTCCGTCCGCCCCAACGTTTATACAAAGGATTACGTATGGGAAATATTGAAACCGTCCTTTCCAGTAGTATAGCTGCTGTCTTTTTTGCAGCTTTTGTTGTTGCTGGAACTATGTGGTATGGTTCAGCGACTACCCCCATCGAATTATTTGGTCCTACTCGTTATCAATGGGATCAAGGATACTTCCAGCAAGAAATATATCGAAGGGTTAGTGCTGGGTTAGCCGAAAATCAAAGTTTATCAGAAGCTTGGTCTAAAATTCCTGAAAAATTAGCTTTTTATGATTACATTGGCAATAATCCGGCAAAGGGAGGATTATTCCGAGCGGGTTCAATGGACAACGGGGATGGAATAGCCGTTGGGTGGTTAGGACACCCTATCTTTAGAGATAAAGAAGGGCGTGAACTTTTTGTACGTCGTATGCCTACTTTTTTTGAAACATTTCCGGTTGTTTTGGTAGACGGAGACGGAATTGTTAGAGCTGATGTCCCTTTTAGAAGGGCAGAATCAAAGTATAGTGTCGAACAAGTAGGTGTAACTGTTGAGTTCTATGGTGGCGAACTCAATGGAGTGAGTTATAGTGATCCTGCTACTGTGAAAAAATATGCTAGACGTGCTCAATTGGGTGAAATTTTTGAATTAGATCGTGCTACTTTGAAATCCGATGGTGTTTTTCGTAGCAGTCCAAGGGGTTGGTTTACTTTTGGGCATGCTTCGTTTGCTTTGCTTTTCTTCTTCGGACACATTTGGCATGGTGCTAGAACCCTGTTCAGAGATGTTTTTGCCGGTATTGATCCAGATTTGGATGCTCAAGTGGAATTTGGAGCATTCCAAAAAATTGGAGATCCAACTACAAGAAGACAAGTAGTCTGATGCAAGATTGCTTTGTTAGTTTTCGCTTCTATTTTCTGTTTGTGATTTGACATAGGCTGCTGGAAAAATCGTGATTTAAATCGCTGCCTTTTCTTTGATTCTTGTTCTTTCTTTATTTTATTCGGGAGATGATTCCAAATAAACAGGTATGGAAGCTATAATTGTAAACCACGATCGAATTTATGGAAGCATTGGTTTATACATTCCTCTTAGTATCTACTCTAGGGATAATTTTTTTCGCTATCTTTTTTCGAGACCCACCTAAAGTTCCAACTAAAAAAGTGAAATGATTTTTCATTATCTCAATTGAAGTAATGAGCCTCCCAATATTGGGAGGCTCATTACTTCAATTAGTCCCCGTGTTCCTCGAATGGATCTCTTAGTTGTTGAGAGGGTTGCCCAAAGGCAGTATATAAGGCGTACCCAGTAAAACTTACAAGTAAACCAGATATAGAGATGGCGACTAAGGTTGCTGTTTCCATTATTATATAATTTCAAGACCCCAATGGATCTATGATAAGATCGTTTATTTACAACGGAATGGTATACAAAGTCAACAGATCTCACTGAATACAAAATAAGATTTTATGGCTACACAAACCGTTGAGAGTAGTTCTAGATCTGGTCCAAGACGAACTGTTGTAGGGGATTTTTTGAAACCATTGAATTCGGAATATGGTAAAGTAGCCCCTGGATGGGGAACGACTCCTTTGATGGGTGTCGCAATGGCTTTATTTGCGATATTCTTATCTATTATTTTGGAGATTTATAATTCTTCCGTTTTACTGGATGGAATTTCAATGAATTAGATTCACAAGAACCACGAAGCCTCGCTTTTCAATACTAAAAGTGAAACTTTTAGTTCTCGGATTTTTTTTAGCCCATTCTATTTTGGTAGTTCGACCGCGAAATTTATTTGTTTCTGTATTTCCGGAATATGAGTGTGTGACTTGTTATAATTGATCCTATTGATAGTACAGAAAATGGGTCTGTCATCTTGATAGAGATAGTTTTATCCC